ATTCCTTCTTTATTGAAAGGAATTCCTACGGCTCCAATAAACAAAGTAAATAAAAGCAATACAAGCATAGGAAATAGCATAGTATTGTCTGATTCATGGGGATAATAGAACGTTCTTGTATTAAGTCCAAAATTTTCAACAGTAATAAAAGTTTGATTTCTTACATTATTACTAATTTTATATGTTTTATTGCAAAAAAAAGAAGCTCTTTTCGTATTATTCATTGTTAATAATGGTACTAACTCAAAATTTCTATTAAGTCTTTTTTCTTCTTCTTGACCCCATAAAGAGATTGAATATAAGGAGCTACTTTTTTTTCCACTGTAATTTATAAAATAAGTGTTTAAATGTCCTTCAAAAGTAAGTAAATAAATCCGAAACATATAAAATGCGGTTAATCCCGCTGTTGAACAAGCTATTATTGCAAAAATTGGAGAAAACAACAAACTATCATTAAGAATTTCATCTTTAGACCAAAAACAAGCAAGGGGTGGAATACCACAAAGAGAAAGTGTTCCTACTAAAAAGGCAGTTTTTGTAATCGGTACATGTTTTGTCAAACCACCCATAAGAATCATATTCTGACTTTTATCGGGAGAATATCCAACTATAGCTTCCATTGAATGAATTATGGATCCAGATCCTAAAAACAACAAAGCTTTCGAATAAGCATGAGTAATCAAATGAAATAAAGCGGATCGATAAGACCCCATACCTAGAGATAACATTATATAACCCAGTTGAGACATTGTAGAATAGGCTAAACCTCTCTTAATGTCTTTTTGAGCAAGAGCTAAAGTGGCTCCTAAGAGTACTGTTATTATACCTATCAAAGATATTATATACATTATAGAAGGGATAACTATAAAAATAGGAAGAAGACGAGCTACAAGAAAAATTCCCGCCGCTACCATAGTAGCAGCATGTATAAGAGCCGAAATAGGAGTAGGGCCCTCCATGGCATCAGGTAACCATACATGAAGAGGAAATTGCGCGGATTTAGCAATAGGACCCACAAATAAGAGAAATGCACACAAAGTAAGGAATAAGAGATTTACTCTATTATTTAAAATTAAATTATTGAATATTTCGAACAAATCCTGAAATTCAAAACTGCCAGTTATCCAATAAAGACCTAAAATTCCTAATAATAAACCAAAATCCCCTACACGATTAGTTACAAAAGCTTTTTGACAAGCATTCGCCGCTACAGGTCGTGTGAACCAAAAACCTATTAATAAATATGAACACATTCCAACTAATTCCCAAAAAAAATAAACTTGGATCAAATTAGAACTAGTAACTAATCCTAACATTGAAGTATTAAAAAAACCCATATAAGCAAAAAACCTCAGATATCCTTGATCATGAGACATATAATTGTCACTATAAATCAGAACCAAAATTCCAACAGTTGTAATTAATATTGACATAATAGAAGTAAGTGGATCAATAAAGTAACCGAACTCAAAAGAAAATTCATTATTTATGGTCCAAGACCATACATTTTGATGAATAGAACTTAGAAAAATTTGTTGAATAAATAGATAGAGTGAAAAGATCATAACTATACTTAGCAAAAAAATACTCAGAAAAGTCCACATACGCCGAAGATTTTTTGTTGCTGTCGGAAAAAGTAGAAGTCCAACTCCTAGTAAAATAGGTACTGGAAGTGGAATGAAAGGGATGATCCATGAATATTGATATGTATGTTCCATAAAATAAAAAACCCTTTTTATTTTATTCTTAAATTTTTTATTTCTTATTCACTGGTTTGTATATATAATTTTTTTCAAAGGGGACAAAAAAAAGCACGCGATTTCAAACCGAAATATAATTTTTTTCGAATTAGTATAATCCTTCATAAATCTTTGAAAAGAAATATCTATATTCAAATCAAAAAATTAGAAGTGATTAAATAATATTACTAAGCTATTGCCAAAAAAATTATTTGTCTTTTTTATTACTACTAAAATATAAATAAAATTGTGATTTTATACAGATACATAATAAAGTTAATTATAATTTCGTATTACAATAATTTATATACATATATTAAGAATAGAACAAAGATTTACATGACAAAAAAAATACTTAAATATTAATTATATAATAAAAAAAAACTTTACATAAAAAAATTATTTGAGTTTGATTATTTAGAATTTTTAAGGAATTAATTTTAATTTTGGAATTTAGTGACTGTCTTCCAGTACACTAAATGATCTTTTTTTTTTTGTAAGAAAGATTATTATAATCGATATTATTTTTTACATATGAAGTGAAGAAATTTCATAATTTTATTGATAATATAATCTAATTGATAATATAATCTATCAGTAGAGATTAATTAAATTAGCATTCTCGTACGGATTTTAAACGTTAAATAAAATAACATAAAAAAAAAAAGTAAAAAGCCGTTGGGTTTTAAACTTTTGAATGTCTTTTTTGTTTTTAAAATAATATATAATAAAATTTTAAAGAAAAAACTCAATATGGAGTACGAAAGAATAGCATAATAAATGTCTTTGACATCCAATTATACCACTGAAAAACTTTTTTTTTCATTTTTGAATGGCAGTTCCAAAAAAACGTACTTCTATCTCGAAAAAGCGTATTCGTAAAAAATTTTGGAAAAATAAGGGATATTGGACATCGTTGAAAGCTTTTTCGTTAGGTAAATCACTTTCTACAGGTAATTCAAAAAGTTTTTTTGTACAACAAAATAAATAAAAAACACTATAATAATTAGAATTATCCTAACTAAAAAAAAAAACAAATTTTTTAGAATACATAAAAAAAATCAATAGGAACCAAAAGAGGAAAAAAAAGAGAATATATAGATAAAAAGAAAGGTTAACATTTATTTTATTTTTTTTTCCAAAAAGGGATTCTTATTTTCCCCATCACTAACTTGATGCAATAATAAAAAAAGATCTTGTATTTCCTTATTAAGAGGAAATACAAGATCTTTAAGCGAAATCAATAGGTTCTTAAAATTAATTAATTCTTAAGTGAAAAAAATTTAACTTTATACCTTTAGGAATTATTATATATCTGAATTGTTATATTCTTTACTTGGAATCTAATTGATAAAAGCATCTATCCACAACAAGTGAATATTAGATAATAAAAATAAATAATATATTATTTCTAAGCGATCAAAAAATCTTATGTTTGTATTGTTTGTACAATATAAAAAGATGTAGCAAAACAGATAGTTTGATAATTATTTTTTTATCTTGAGCAATTAGGCTAATCTGATTTTATTTAAAATTTCTAAGGATTTTGGCGAAGTTTTAATTTTTAGAAAAAGCATTTTTTTTTTTTTCTAGAAAAAAGAGAAAGTACAAAAAGTTAATTTAAAAAATTTAAACTAACTCAGATAAAAAAAAGATCTTAATTGAATTAAAACCCCAAATACCTAATTTAAACAATTTTTTATTCATGAAATCAATTGTAAATTCCATTGAATTGGCCTCTTTATTTAAATTTTAATCTCGACGATTGAATAAAAACCTGTTAGTATTGTTTTGAACAAGTTGCCGCTATGGTGAAATTGGTAGACACGCTGCTCTTAGGAAGCAGTGCTATAGCATCTCGGTTCGAGTCCGAGTAGCGGCATAAGATCGTATAAAAGAGATATTATATTATAAATTTTATAATCAAACTAATACCCGACGTTTTTCGAAAATAGGGTAAAACCTAGTATTAATTTATTAATTTTTAACAAATTTTTTATGATTTTTTCAATTTTAGAGCATATATTAACTCATATATCTTTTTCGGTCGTTTCTATTGTACTGACAATTTATTTTTTAACGTTATTAGTTAATTTAGATGAAATAATAGGATTTTTTGATTCATCAGATAAAGGGATCGTAATTACGTTTTTTGGTATAACAGGATTATTATTCACTCGTTGGATTTATTCAGGACATTTTCCATTAAGTAATTTATATGAATCATTAATTTTTCTTTCGTGGGCTTTTTCAATTATTCATATAGTTTCCTATTTTAATAAAAAACAAAAAAATCACCTAAACGCAATAACTGCGCCAAGTGCTATTTTTATTCAGGGTTTTGCTACTTCAGGTCTTTTAAACAAAATGCCTCAGTCTGCAATATTAGTACCAGCTCTCCAGTCCCAGTGGTTAATGATGCACGTAAGTATGATGATATTAGGCTATAGCGCTCTGTTATGCGGATCATTATTATCAATAGCTCTTCTAGTCATTACATTTCGCAAAGTTGGCCCTATTTTTTGGAAAAAGAATATAAAAGAAAATAATTTATTAAATGAATTATTTTCTTTTGATGTACTTTACGACGACATAAATGAAAGAAATTCTATTTTACTACAACTAAACATTAATTTTAGTTTTTCTCGAAATTATTATAGGTATCAATTGATTGAACAATTAGATTATTGGAGTTTTCGTATTATTAGTCTTGGATTTATTTTTTTAACCGTCGGCATTCTTTCAGGAGCTGTATGGGCTAATGAGACGTGGGGTTCATATTGGAATTGGGATCCAAAAGAAACTTGGGCGTTTATTACTTGGACCATATTCGCAATTTATTTACATATTAAAACAAATAGGAATGTTAGGGGTATAAATTCTGCAATTGTGGCTTCTATAGGCTTTCTTTTAATTTGGATATGCTATTTTGGCGTCAATCTTTTAGGAATAGGTTTACATAGTTATGGTTCATTTACATCGAATTAAATAAAACATTAACCAAAAAATAAAGGAATCCAAATCCAAATAAAAAAAGAATAGCATCTATATATAACTTCATATAAGTTAAGAAATCTTATTTAGTTTTAGTAGTAAATAATCAAGAACCTTTTGAATCAAGTAGTACAATGATTCAAAAGGTTCTCACAATACAAAGACCAAAGACTTCTGATTACAATTCAATTTAATACTTTTTTTATTTCCTGAAAACTATCCATAAAAATAATTAGATAAAATGGATTCGACCTTGTCACTTGCTAATGAGAGCACAAAATCAGGATAAATCCCAATACCTATTATGGGTAAAAGAATAGAGATTGAAAGAAATAACTCTCGGGGTCCAGAATCAAAAAAAGAAAAGTTTTTGACATTAATTAACTTGTATCCATAGAACATTTGGCGTGACATAGATAATAAATATATAGGAGTTAATATCATTCCAATTGCCATTACAAAAATAATTAAAATTTTTGTAATTAATAAATATTTTTGGCTGGTAATTATTCCAAAAAAAACGATTAATTCTGCAACAAAACCACTCATGCCCGGTAATGCAAGGGAAGCCATCGATAAGATAGTAAACATTGTAAATATCTTTGGAATGGAGATAGCCATTCCACCCATTTCATCAAGATAAACAAGCCGAATTCTATCATAACTAGTTCCTGCCAAGAAAAAAAGAGCAGCGCCAATAAATCCATGAGAGATTATTTGTAAAATAGCGCCATTAAGTCCAGGGTCCGTTATAGAACCAATACCTATAATTATAAAACCCATATGAGATACAGAAGAATAGGCTATTCTCTTTTTTAAATTGCGTTGACCAGGAGATGTTGAAGCTGCATAAATTATTTGGATTGTACCGACTACCATCAACCAAGGAGAAAACATAGAATGAGCGTGAGGTAATAATTCCATATTGATTCGAACCAACCCATACGCTCCCATTTTTAATAAGATTCCAGCGAGAAGCATACAGGTACTGTAATGTGCCTCGCCGTGGGTGTCAGGTAACCAAGTATGTAAAGGTATAATCGGTAATTTGACGGCAAAAGCAAGAAGAAACCCAATATAAAATAGTATTTCGAGTGTTACAGGATAGGATTGATTAGCTAATAGTTCTAAATTTAATGTTGGTTCGTTCGAACCATATAAACTTATACCTAAGACTCCTATTAATAAAAAAATAGAACTTCCTGCAGTGTATAAAATAAATTTTGTAGCTGAATACAGACGTTTCTTTCCACCCCACATGGATAAAAGTAGATAAACGGGAATTAATTCTAATTCCCACATGATGAAAAAAAGTAAAAGATCTCGAGAAGAAAATGATCCTATTTGACCGCTGTACATTGCTAACATCAGGAAATGGAATAATCGGGAATCCCGAGTAACAGGAAAAGCCGCTAAAGTAGCTAAAGTAGTAATAAATCCCGTCAGTAAAATTGTTCCTATAGAAAATCCGTCTATTCCCATTCTCCAGTAAAAATCAAAAAAATTTATCCATTTATAATCTTCGGACAGTTGAATTAATGGATCGTCCATTTTATAATTATAACAAAAAGCGTAGGTGGTTAGAAGAAGTTCTAAGATACAAATGCATATAGTATACCATTTATTTACTTTATTTCCCCTATGCGGGAGAAATAACATTAACGAACCAGCAGATATTGGAAAAACAACAATTATTGTTAACCAAGGAAAATCATTCATGGTAAAGACAAGATACACCAGGTCCAAAGAACGCGTACTCAAAAAAAATATATAAATAAAAAAATATAATTTAACTTTTTTGAGTACGAGTACTTGTCAATAAAAAAAAAAAAAAATTTATTCCAAATTTATTCAAATGAGGTTTTCGGTAACTTATCAATAAGCTAGACCCATGCTTCGAGTTGTTTCATGCCATAAATAAACTCGAACGCTCAAAAAATCCGTCGGACAGGCAGATTCACATCTCTTACAACCAACACAGTCCTCGGTTCTTGGAGCGGAAGCTATTTGCTTAGCTTTACATCCATCCCAAGGTATCATTTCTAATACGTCTGTAGGGCATGCTCGGACACATTGAGTACATCCTATACAGGTATCATAAATTTTTACTGAATGTGACATAGGATCTATAGTTTTTTGAATGTCATAAATTTTCAATCTAGTAAACTTCTAACTGAATGGTATATTAAAATACTAGATGAAGCAATGATTTCTTTTAATAGAATTTTTTTAATGAATTCTGGCTCAATTGATTAAAAAATGGGGCTAAAATACTTTGATTTCTTATATTTTCACAAATATACTCTAGTAAGTCATACCCTATTATATATATATGCAAATTAAAATCTATAATTTTTTATTTATGCTACTTATTTAATAAGGTCGATTGGTTGATGCGAGTTGATTTTCTGTTACGATAAATTGACGAAACTATAGCTAATCCAATAGCTGCTTCAGCGGCTGCAATTGCTATAACAAAAATGCAGAAAATATCCCCTTTTAGTTGGGAATTATCAAAAAAATCAGAAAATGTTACGAAATTCATATTAACTGCATTAAGTATAAGTTCAAGACACATAAGAGCCCTAACCATATTTCGACTCGTGATCAATCCATAAAGACCAATCAAAAATAAATAGGCACTTAAAACAAGTACATGTTCGAGTATCATTCAGCAACTCCTTATCAATTTTGATTCATTTAAATATGAACAATAATTCACCGGATTCAATCAACTAGAATATAACAAAAACGTACGAATAAAAACTATATTTAGGTAAAAAGAAGGTAAAAAAAAATTTTTTCAAATATATATCAAATAAAAAAATATATATATATCAAATAAAAAAATATATATTTAAAAAATTAAATAGTATTCAATAAAATTTAATTGAATGAACAAAAAAAATATCATAACATACACAAAGTTTTCTTTAGTCTTTACTAATTCGAACGTTTTTTATTGACGAGCCACTGAAATTGCACCTATCAAAGCAACTAAAAGAATTATTGAAATGAGTTCAAATGGAAGAAAAAAATCTGTTGATAAATGAATTCCTATTTGTTGACTATTACTTATTAAATCTTGCTCTAGAATCTGGTTTAATCTTGTAGTCCAAATAACCCCGTACCATGACGTATCGAGAATAGTAGAAATTAATGAAAAAAGAATAGTTGTACAAACCAACGAAGTAATCCCATTCCCAACGGTCCACAGATTGAAATCTGTGGAATATTCTGAATCATTCATGAACATCACAGCAAATATGATTAAAACATTTATGGCCCCCACGTAAATAAGGAGTTGTGCAGCAGCTACAAAATGGGAATTTGATAGAATATACAATAAAGATATACAAACAAGAACAAATCCTAAGGAAAAGGCCGAAAAAATTGGGTTGGGAAGTAATACCACTCCCAGACCTCCTACTAGAATACCGGATCCCAGAAAAACTAAAAGAAAATCATGTATTGGTCCAGGCAAATCCATTATATTATTAAAATAAGAAAAAAATAGAAACCTTTTTCATGACCTTATTTATTTAACCGGGGATTTTGTTTTTAATATGTTTCTAATAGAGTGAAATTAGAATCTAATGGATATGAATTTATGTAGATACAATTATTAGACAGTTTCGCTTTTTTATGCTAAAGTGTTCAACCTATCTGTTTCAAGAAAGTAATTACGAATTCATTATATTAAAAGAATGAGCCTTAATACTTAAATATTATTATATAATACAAGTTTTTAATTAAATTCTTTTCTTTATATAATTCAAAAATTTTGAATTCTTTTTTTAATAAACTTAATGGGTTTACCCATTTTTTGTTTGAGGTGAATTTAAAATTGTTCGAATAGTGTAATCGTCAATTACTGACATTGGTAAACGACCCAAAGCTATTTGATTATAATTCAATTCGTGACGATCATAAGTTGAAAATTCATATTCTTCAGTCATTGACAAACAATTTGTTGGACAATATTCAACACAATTACCGCAAAATATACAAATTCCAAAATCAATACTGTAATTAAGCAATCGTTTTTTTCTAATATTCGTTTCCAATTTCCAATCAACAACAGGTAGATCTATAGGACATACTCGAACACATACTTCACAAGCAATGCATTTATCAAATTCAAAATGGATTCGTCCGCGGAAACGTTCCGAGGTTATTAATTTTTCATAGGGATATTGAATAGTTACAGGTAAACGATTTGTGTGGGATAAGGTAATCATGAAACCTTGACCAATATACCTTGCAGCTCGTAGGGTTTGTTGACCATAATTCATGAACCCGGTTATCATAGGAAGCATATTGTAATTATCAATTATCTATGAATAATTTTATCTTTGTTTTTTTCTCTTGTTTAAAAAAGTAATGAATATATTGGATTCATTTTCAATTTATAGTGAAAAGAGTTGGAAAGAAGTTGTTAATAATAGATTACCAAGGGAAATAGGTAAAAGAAATTTCCATCCAAGATTTAGTAGTTGATCCATTCTTAGCCTAGGTAAAGTCCATCTTGTTGCGATAGAAATGAACAAGAACAAATAAGTTTTAGCTAATGTAATAAAGATACCAATTGTTGTTCCAAAAATTTGATCCCTTTCAAATAGCTCCAGAATAGATATATACGGAATATAAATATTCCAACCGCCTAAGTATAGAACTGTCACAAATAATGAGGAAATTAATAGATTTAGATAAGAAGCAACGTAAAATAAACCAAATTTGATACCTGAATATTCAGTTTGATAACCTGCTATTAATTCTTCTTCCGCTTCTGGTAAATCAAACGGTAATCTCTCGCATTCTGCTAGGGAAGAAATTAGAAAAATGATAAAACCTATAGGTTGACGCCACAAATTCCATCCCCAAAAACCATATTTTGATTGTGCCTCAACTATATCAACTGTACTTAAACTGTTAGATAATCCTAGTCGGTGATAACATTACTACTCTCACCGCTATTACAAAACCGTACATGAGGTCTTCGCCTCATACGGCTCCTCGGGGGCCATAAATAAATCTAAGGACCAGATTAGTATTATTTAGATGGATATGATGTGTTATAAAATATATTAAATATAAAAATATCTGGGGTCCCAATTATACCAATGGAATTCTGTCTGCTCAAATTCTAAGAATAAAAAAAGCGCTTCGGAATTCATCTCATCCTTTACAAATTTTAATTTCTATTTGTTGAGTAATAACTTAATCCTTTAAAAAAATACTCCTTGTAAAAATAAAAATAGGTATTTCAGCCCATCGTGATTTTCAATTACGAAAAAGAATTAGACATCCTATTAGTTTATTATTCATGACAGAAATTCTATTTTATTTTCGAAATATATGAAAAAAAATATCCTTGTTTCGTTCCTATTCTTCTTTCTTTTTTATAAAAAAGTTGGTGGACTTAAAAAATAAAAGATTATTTCGTTTCTGATAGTCATTACATTTATCGGTGGATAGGAGCATACTCTGAATCGGAATCTTGGGGAGTACTGTCTGATCATTTCTACTAATTTCAAGCCCCAATTAACCTTCTTTTTTTGTTATCTTATGGTATGCATAAATATCCTTTTCAATTTGTTTAATCTCTATTACAAATTCTTTGTGTATTTTGGTGTTTCTAACCATCCACTCACTTTTACCTAATTGCCGCTCACTTTGTAATACATGTAATCTATATAACTGATAGTGAAAACGCTATACGGTTAATATTTTGAACCCGCTTCAAGCCAGGATGACTAAATCAACCAACCTTGGGGTAAAGTTATTCTTACGATTATTTTTATTTCCGTTTAACCTTTGTACATAGGAAATGAGACTCAAAAAATTTTTACTGCTAATTTCTGAGCAGTTTTTTTCACTCATATATAACTATCAAATTCCTTTTATTAAGATTAACCCGAAAAATAAATATATATATATTCCGTTTTTAACTTATTCGTCTAGAGGAAACGTAGTAGTAAAAATGTTTATGTTTCAACGAATCGCACGTAGAGATATTGATAAAACACATAGAGTTAATGGTATTTCATAACTAATCGATTGGGCAGCAGCTCGCAGACCACCTAAAAAAGAATATTTATTATTTGATCCATATCCTGACATAAGAAGTCCAATAGGAGCAATACTTGATATGGCAATCCATAAAAAAATACCGATATTGAGATCCGCTAAAACAAGGTGATTGCTAAAGGGAATTACTGAATAACTTAGTAAAATTGAGATAACTGCTATCGACGGTCCAATACTAAATAAAGCAGTATTTCCTCTAGCTGGACGAAGATCTTCTTTGAAAAGTAGTTTTGTCCCGTCGGCTAGGGCCTGAAGAATTCCCAACGGGCCGGCATATTCAGGTCCAATACGTTGTTGTATCCCTGCAGATATTTCTCTTTCTAACCACACAATTACTAGTACACCTATTATGATTCCCAATACAAGAGAAAATATAGGGACAAATATCCATATGAGTCCGTAGACCTCTTTTAAAGATTCCAATCTAACAAAAGAATTTATAGTTTGTACTTCTGTTGCATAAATTATCATTTTAACGATCAACTTCTCCCATAATTATATCTATGCTACCGAGTATCGTCATAATGTCAGCCAATTTCATTCTTTTAACTAGTTCAGGAAGAATTTGCAAATTAATAAAACCCGGTGGTCTTATTTTCCATCTCCAAGGAAAACCACTTTGATCTCCTATGAGAAAAACTCCCAACTCCCCTTTTGGGGCTTCAACTCTTACATAAAGTTCTTGTTTCGATAATTCAAAAGTAGGAGAAGGTTTTTTACTAATGAATCGATATTCAAAATCATTCCATTCTGTATTCCTTTTTTTATCAAAGCCTCTGCTTTCTAAATTCTCATAGGGACCTCCCGGAAGTCCTTCCAGAGCCTGTTGAATAATTTTTATGGATTCTGTCATTTCGCTAAGTCGTACTAAATAACGAGCTAATGAATCCCCTTGTTTTTGCCATTGAATTTCCCATTCAAATTCATCGTAAGACTCATAACGATCAACTTTACGAAGATCCCAAGGTATTCCGGATGCGCGTAGCATTGGTCCGGATAAACCCCAATTTATTGCTTCTTCCCCACCAATAATCCCAACTCCTTCAACCCGTTCTAAAAAAATAGGATTTCGTGTAATCAGTTTTTGATATTCAACAACCTCGGTTAAAAAATAATCACAAAAATCCAAGCATTTATCTATCCAACCATAAGGTAAATCAGCCGCAATTCCTCCAATACGAAAAAAATTATGCATCATTCTCATACCGGTGGCAGCTTCGAATAGATCATATATAAATTCTCGTTCTCTGAAAATATAGAAAAAAGGAGTCTGTGCACCAATATCTGCCATAAAAGGGCCGAGCCATAACAGATGAGAAGCTATACGACTCAATTCTAGCATAATTACTCTGATATAGCTGGCCCTTTTAGGAACTTGAATATTTCCCAATTGTTCTGGTCCATTTACTGTTATTGCTTCTGTAAACATAGTAGCTAAATAATCCCATCGCGTTACATAAGGTAAATATTGTATAATTGCTCGGTTTTCTGCAATTTTTTCCATTCCCCTGTGTAAATAACCCAATATGGGTTCACAGTCAACAACATCCTCACCATCTAGAGTCACAATTAAGCGAAGAACACCATGCATGGATGGGTGGTGAGGTCCCATATTGATTATCATAAGATCTTTTCCTGTAACTGGTCTCTTCATAAGTTTTTCCTTGATTCGTTCTAGCATGAATTATATTGCTGAAAAAGAAGTTTATCAAAAAATTAAATATCTAAAAAATTAATTAATTCACAATTTTGTAATTTAACGAGTTTTTAATTCCCGAATATTCAACTGATTAATTAATTCTTTATAACGTACTCTATTTTTTTTTGACAAATAAGCCAGCAGTCGTTGACGTTTTCCCAGAATTTTTCGTAGACCCCTCTGAGATAAATAATCTTTTCTGTGCAATTCCAAATGTGAAGTAAGTCTTCGTATCTTATTAGTGAAACGGAATACTTGAAATTCAACAGATCCCCTGCTTTCTTCTTTTTTTTCTTGAAATGAAATGAATGCATTTTTTATCATAAAAAGAAATCCTTCCCCTTTTTTATATGAATTGAAAGATATGAGTTTTACTGATCAGTAATAATAGTGTTATTTTTTTTTGTACAAGAATCTGAATTTAATTAGCAACTTCTTATTCTTAAATTTTATTAAAAAGTATAAATTTAGATCTAAAAAGGAGTATTCTTTTAATTTATTTATGGATCTATTCTGATTGGTATCTACGTCATTGATTAAATTAATCTCATGTATAAAGATTGAATTTAAAACAATCCCTCATATTTGTGCATACAGTTCTTTTCATATACCGTAACTTATATTATATATAGTAAAAAAGTAAAAAGGATCGATCATTAATGAATTTTAAATCGTGTATACATATGTATTCTTATCATACTGAAACTATTTCCGTTAGTAGTATTAAACCAATAGCGATTCATACAAGCTAAATCTTCTAATCTAAAGTTGGGCCAAAGAAAGGATTTTAATTTAATTAGGTTTTTTTTATCCTTATCAAGATCTTTCTTTTTATGCAAAACTGTGGTCCAGTTTTGAATATTATTATCAAATCTTGAATTTATATCCCTCGTATTTTTTTTTTTTAAGTTGAAACAAATTAGAATTCGAAATTCTCTACGTCGTTTAGGGGATAGAATATTTTCAGGAACAAAGAAATCATAATTATTTTTTTTTTTTTTTACTGTTTTGTTTTGATATTTTGTAATGGATTTTTCAAAATTTTTTTTGTATCTTTTACTTTTTTTTTTTTTATGAACCAATGAAATACCTATGGTTCTATATATCATAAGTTGTCCATCGTTTTTTACAGACAAACGTACAGGTTCAATAATAAAAATTCCTTTTTTCATTAATTTTGCAAAAGTGAAATTCTTCTCAATCATTAGAATATCTAGACTCATCTCCCCTCTTTCAATAGAAGATATCGCTATATCGTTTGGATTTTTTAGTCTAACCAAGAGACAGTATACTTTTACATTATTGAGAATTTTTTGATTAAAAAAACAATTCCATCGCAATTGAAAACGCGAATACCTTGTGAGAATTAAATCGAGTTCCGCTTCTGTATTGCTTTTGTATTGTTTTTTATTTTTACGTTTTTTTATCTTCGATTCCGCATAATTTTCTTCAATATTTTTTTCTTGGTTTGATAGAGTTGGTTCAGAATTTCTTTTTTTTTCTTTATCTGATTCAAGCTCTCCTTGACCCGCCGATTCTTTTTCTTCTTTATTTAGATTATAAAATCGAAGGGATTTTTTTTCATTTGATCGTATAAAACCTTTTTTCTTTCCAGTGATCTTTTTATTAAGATTTTTGTTTTCATTAAAATTGAAAAGAAGTAATTTAATTGGTATGACCCAAGGTTTCTTTTTATATGTACTAGAAAATAATAAAAATTCTGGAAAGAAAAAAAATTCAAAATTTGTTATACGACGATTTATTATTTCTTCGTTCATTCCCATCCAATCAAAAAAGTTTCTTTTTTTATTAGCAAGACCTGCCTTAGTTATTTTATCAACTCTTTGATAATTCTGAACTTTAGTCTTAATATATATTTTTTTTTTCTTGGTATCAATCCAGGGCTCACTATTTAATTTTTTTCTAAACCAAAAGTTTAGAATTCTCCAATCCAAATATTTTCTATGCCGGATTTCCCCCATACCTCGAATATTATATTTTTCTAGAAAATAAGAGATTAAACAATTATCTAGAGTAATACCTATAGACATGTCAAAATTTTTTTTTTCTGTAGAATGAATAGATTTGTAGCAAAAAAGATTATATATATAATCTTTTTTTAAATTATGTTTTGGATTTAATAAGGAGTCGGCCTCAAAAAATTTTTGTTTTTTGTAATTATCAACTTTATTTTTTTCATATGAATCCTCTTTGATTAAACTTGGCTTTAGAACTAGAGAGTCTTGTTTTATTTTCTTTTTCCATTTTTGGGTTACTAATCTAGCCCACGCAACCTGAGGTAAATTGTATTTATAATTACTTCGTAACCAGTTTTTCCATTGATTTACTTCGGAATTTAAAAATGTTTTATCTTTTAATTCATAATGAAAGATTCCTTGTTCTTGAAAAAAATCCTTTATTTGATTCTTAACAAAAAAGGATGTTATGCATATTTTATATTCAAGAACAGCCTTTAATTTCGAAAAGTTACTAACTTGGATTTTTGATAATTTGTAAAATACATATGCTTGTGATAAAGAGCATAGGTCATAATTAAAAAATTTTTTTTTTGATATTAAATTTTTTATAGTCGAAATAAAATAAATGGTATTTTTTTTTTTTAATTTTTCTCCAGTTTCTTCATTCTTGTAAATATTTTTATCAATAATTGTTTTTGTTGATTCAAAAAAAAGTTGTGTAGTAATTCTTGGAATATTAATGATACCTAGAAAAATAGCTATAAACAGTTGTTCGATGCAAAATTTTATAAAAAAAACAGATTTACGAATTAATCGGGTATTTTGTCTTTTGAATGTCTGCCAAAATTTTTTTGATGACTTAATTTTTTTATAACCATAACGCGGTTTGTTACAACTTTTAGTTAGTTTTTGTTTTGAAATTTCTTCTATTTGATTTCTGATTGTCTTTATTCTATCAATCAAAAAATTTTTTTTTTTTTCGCTGAGTGAAGAATTTATCCACTCCGTGGATTTATTTTGAACAGATAGTTCATGAATCATCTGATTACTCATTATTGAATCTTTTTTAGTTTCATTTAATTCATATATTTCTCTCAGGCCAAATAATGGAACTAGATTTCGTTTTGAAAGGTCTTTTATTTTTCCTTTTATAAAAAGAAAGTTTTTGATAATCCAGTGTTTAATTTCTTTTGTGACTTTAAGGAAAATTGTTGCTCTTTCTTTGAAAATCCTTAAAACCAGAAAAGACTTAGTTTTGAGTTTTTTTATTCTTTTTTTTAATTCTTTAGAAATAGGTTCAAAAAAAGAGGGCTTTTTTTGTGCAGAACCAAACGGTAGTTCGGTTTCCGTCCCCCAAACTGTTAAAAAACAAAAATCGTTTTTTTCTACTTTGTCTTTTGTTTTTTTTAGTCGAGCCTTCTGAGATGATTGAAATTTAGATTTATGCCAAGGTTTAAGATAAAAAGGAAATAGGATTTTTATCTGAATACCATCCGTTAACCAGTTTCTTGGAAATTCTGTTTCGGACAGTTGAACCCCATTATAAGTGCATTTAACATGCATTTCACGTTTCCAATCCTTTAAATCCTGGGACCACTCGGGAAATTGAAATAATAACATACGGACGCTATTTTTAATTATTATCAATAAAGGTAATATAATATATTTTCTAAGAATAGATTGAGTTACTAAGAGATAACCTCTTATTATTTGAGCAAATAGGAAGCTATCCCAAGTTTCTGCAATTTCTATACGTTTTTTTTCTTCTATTTTTGATTGTTCTTCCTCTTTTTTTTCTATTTTTTTTTTTTTCCACATGAAATTTCTAATAATTTTTTTTTTTAGCCCCCGTATATCAAACGAAAAAAAAAAAAGTTTATCTATTCTATCAAAAAAAAAGGGGGAATGTACTTTTGCTTGAAAAAATTCCCAAATAACAGTTTTACGCCTTTGGGAACGCATGGATCCTTTAATTATCTCTCGACGAAAATCAGATTGTTGTGAATAACGGATCAAAGCCATTTCATTTTTTTGATCAGAATTTTTATTATCCTTGAGATTAGTATAAATCTCGTTATGCGGCTCTTTATCAGTAAAAACCACTACACGTTTTGCTTTTCTTGAACGAATTCCAGGCTCCATCGGTACATTTTCTTCTGTTTCGCCCTCCAAATCTTCCAAATCACTTTTTAATTTGTATGACCATCGAGGAACCTTTTTCTTGATTTCATGGAAATCAATTAAATTTTTTATAAGAGTTTGATCATTGCTATCTGTTATCACGACATCAAATAAAAATTTGAAAATTTTTATCTCTTCTTCTGAATTAATTTTATCTTCTTGGGGTTCGGAAAAAAAATAAAGTTTTTTCTCTAAAGATTTTATATTAAATTTTTCTATTGTTTGCTCAAATTTGTGATAATTAATCTTCAGAAGTATACCATGAATCTTGTTTATCCAAGAACCTCCTATATTATTTTTTATATAGGGTTCGTTTAAGATTTGGAATTGAGGTAATTTTTTGATTCTTCCGCGAGAGATCCCATGCAAAAATGGATCATAAATTTTAGGTAAATATTCTTTTTTAGTTTCGTTATGACAAAATCGAGTAGTTTTTTCCAGTATATTTTCAACAGACCATTCCTTATCTAAAGCTTCAATTCGATTTAAAAATTCATTTTTTAAGTTTTCCTTTTTTTCTTCATTGATCAAACTCCAACAAGTATAAACTTGGTCAGAGGGTTCTTTTTCTCTTGTAAATGAAGGTATCTTTTTTTGGATCATTTCAAAAAAAGTTGAAAGGTTGGGGGGATATGTAAAAGATATTCGTTCTTTTCCATCACTTCGGCATGTAAAAAAAAAATATTGTGACATTTCATTTCTTACAGTATTTTCATTTTTATCATTTTTTATATATCGATTTGGTCGATTCCACCTTTTATAATCGAAAAGTAGAGTTACAAAAGGTTTTTCAAACCATAAATAATGATCCTCTTTTT